AGTAGGTTTAAGGAAGTTTACAGAAATACATATTTCATTTTTTTGATCGACAAGAATTCAGCGCTTTTTATCAACTTGATGGTAAGGAATTTCTGGATCTAGAAATTCATTTCATATAATTGAACCTTTTCAAACTGTTTCTTTTTAAGAACCAAAAAAATTTGTGCCAAAATAACAGATGCCAAGAAGAACAAAAGGCCTTGGACGCGTAATGGATCTTGAAGCACTATTTCCGCATCTCCCTGACCAAACCCCCCTACATTAGGGTTGCTTGTTAATGGTTGATCAAGCTTGATAGATTCACCCTCTGAAACAAGAAGTTCTGGCCCTGGAGGTATAATATCAACCGCTTGGTGACCATCCGATGCATCAACTATGGTTATTTCATATCCCCCCTTTTCTTTACGTACTATTTTGCTTACTATACCCGCGGATGTAGCATTATAGACTGTATTGTTACTCTTGCTCCCATCAGGATAAATCTGACCCCTTCCCCTGTTCCCACCTACATATATAGGATATTTTAAGAAGTTAACGTCTTTCTTTGTAGCAGGGTCGGGGGAAAGAATGGGAAAGATGATTTCACTATATTTTTGACCTGGAACAGGACCTATCACAAGAATATTTCTTTTATTAGGACGATAACTCAGAAAAGACAGATTTCCTATCTTTTCTTTCACCTCGGGAGAAATACGATCGGTGGGGGCTAATTCGAATCCCTCGGGTAAAATAAGAACAGCCCCCACGTTCAAAGCCCCTTTTTTACCATTAGCAAGGACTTGTTTCACTTGCATATCATAAGGAATTCGAACAACTGCTTCAAATACAGTATCAGGAAGTACAGCTTGCGGAACTTCAATATCCACAGGCTTATTAGCTAAATGGCAATTGGCGCATACAATTCGCCCGGTTGCTTCTCGTGGATTTTCATAACTTTTCTGCGCAAAAATGGGATACGCATTTGAAATAGATGCTCGAGTTATTACATATATCATGATCGATACAGAAATAAATCGAGTCATCTGTTCCTTTACCCAAGAAAAAGTATTTCTATTTTGCATGATCCAATCATTGATCCCGGAATTTCTACAATAAATTAGATAGGTAGCTAGTATAGTTCCCTATCCACGAGTCTGCCATTGTACTGAAAAAATTCTACGAAAACAGGACGAAGGCCTTGAAAAGTATAAAGAATGAGAAAAATAGAAAATGCCCTTTTTATACGTGAAAAAATTTTTTGATTGATATCAGGAAATCAAATAAGTTCTTCATTCATTCATTGAATGATAAATGACTACAAGCGAAGGAGATACGCGATTTAAAAAACGGAAGATCCAATATTTCACAATTGTATCTAGAATAACTGGAAAAGTGGAAACAAGACCAGATATAATTTGCTCATTATGAGCCAATCCAAAATCATTGTAGATCGAACCAATCATTAGTTCCCAACCATGGGTTGAGTGAAATCCAATCCACAAATCAGTAACTAAAAGAATAGAAAAAGCTTTTATTGTGTCACTTAAGTTATAGAAGAATTCCTGAATCCAAGAATTCAGAATAACAAGTTCTTCATTACCCAGAATAAAATAACCACTTAGAATAGTAAAACAGATTATATTTGTCGACAAATGCAAAATGATATGGAGATGATATTCATTATGTGTTTTGACCAATTGTATCGTTTCTTTGTGTATTCCTATACGAAGCTTTTTTATATGTGTCTCTGGGTATTCTTTTATCATTTCATCCAACAAGAATAGTTCTTCTAATTCTAGGAATTTTTCTAGAACATTTTTCTCTTGAATATCATTCAAAAAATTTTCGGATTGTCTAGTATTCCACCAATGAATAATCCAAGGTTCCAGACTTTTTTGAAATGAGAGAGAGATCCACCAGGGCAAAAATATTATAGATGCAAGATATGGGAGGGAAGCCAATGCTTTCTTTTTTTTCATTTTTTATCTGTGAATTGTTAATGAACTGCTTCATTTGTCAACTTTATCCGATCTTATATTTCTCTAAAGCATGAGTTCTATAATAAGGTATCGAACCTATGGATCTATTCCCAGTTTTTTGTAAAAATGTAGTCCTTTCCTTAGATCTAGAAAAAGGAATATAGAAATAGAATTAAGGATCCCGTTTCGGATGAAATATATATATTTATAATAGAATAAGTAAATTCTAAGTAAATGGGATTTCCGAATATCTCAATTGGACAAATCCGAACGAATTTCATTTGTTCCTTTTGATAAAAATTCAAAAAACTTCAATTGGTACGCGCAGGAAATAGGCCAATTCGGCAGCTTTTTGTTCAATTTCTCGTGGAGTCAAATTCTCATCAGTACGAGTCAAGGGGATGGTTCCTTGGCCTCTGATTTCCATATAAAGAATACGACGAGGAAAAAGACCCTCTTTAACCTCCATTCTGATTGATTGGATATCTTTCATAAAGAAGCGAAGGAAAATGCGACGATTTTTTCCGGGGAATCCCCAACGAAAAATGCACATTATTCCTTCTTTTCTATCGAATCGATCATAACCACTACCTACATTCCACGAGATTGTGCACCACAAATAGGAACTAATGAATAAACCCGCGATCCCATAGAAGGACATCACGATCCCTTGTGGAAAAAAAATAATTTGTTGAGAAGGAAATCCAGGTATCAGATTCCTACCAAGATAACTAGAAATTCCAACCACTAAGAATCCTAGTGAACCTAAAAAAAGAATAAAGGCCCAGCAAAAATTACTTGCTTTTCGAGACCCTGTTATAAGTTCTATCCATATATGTTCTGATCGCCAGTTCATACTATACTAGATCCGATTGCATTCGATTGGAATTCAGAAAAAAAAATTTGACTTTACTTTTCTTGATGCCAAAGTAACTTTCATCAACTAAAACTATTATGAACCCTTAGGAGTAATTGGTTAGATACATTGACTTTCTATTATAAAAATATTTGCCGATCGTTTTTATAACCCGTATATACATGGATTTATACGGATATCATGTATCCGCATGCATAACAGTTCTTTCATTTGTATTCGGAAAAAAGGCACATATCATACCACATTACACTAAACAAATATCTGTATTATGATTCAGTGTTGAAATAAATTGTTTCAATTTGGCCCCATCAGGTCTAGACAATCTTATTTTTTTGTACATGAAGAAATAAAGAAGCCATTGCAATCGCCGGAAATACTAGGCCCACTAAAGGGACAAAAATAGAGGGTAAGTAAAGATCTGTCATAGAGCGGGTACCTCAATTTAATATTTGTATCTATTATAAATATAAAGATATCATAAGTATATCTATTATATTATAATTATTATAAATAATATTAAGTACTTAATAAGTGCAAGGAATGAGAACTAAATGAAAATTTAGTATACCTATTCATCTTTCTACACGAATATGTATGACAACCCACTTTAAGTTTAAGAAATTTTATGAATTTTCCCGTCCTTAATACTCTTTCTATCTTACTAATAAAATAAAGAGTTTTTTTTTTATATTAAAGATAAAGAGTTTCTTATAAGTTCGCGACTCTAACTAAACTAATTCAACCCAACAAAAAGGGATTAGATTTCTAATAAAAAATGGAAGTTCTTTCTATGCCTTGTCTACCAAGAACTTCCATTTTTTCTAGATTTTAATATTTTCGTTTTATTTCTATATTTTTTATTTCTATATTATATATATATTTTTTTCAAAGGAAAAAAACCGTGTAGCTGAAATAACTCACTCAGAACGCCTTTTAAAAGATTACGCGGTATGATTGGGTCGAATAAGCCCTTATGGAATGAATACTCAGCTGCTTGTGAACCGTCGGGTACTGTTTTATTCAATGTTTGTTCAATTACTCTTTTACCTGCGAAAGCAATGTACGCGTTAGGTTCAGCAATAATAACATCTCCCAACATACCAAAACTGGCCGTTACTCCACCAGTTGTAGGGGATGTAAGGATTGATACATAGAATAACTTTTTATTTGATTGATAATTATATGAAGCAGAAGATATTTTAGCCATTTGCATCAAGCTCAAACTTCCTTCTTGCATACGTGCTCCTCCGGAAGCACACACAATAATAACAGGTAGAGATCGATTAGTAGCATACTCGATCAAACGGGTGATTTTCTCGCCTACTACAGATCCCATACTACCCCCCAAAAACTGAAAATCCATAACCCCAATTGCTATGGGAATACCATTTAATTGACCTATGCCTGTTTGAACAGCTTCAGTTAAACCTGTTCTTCGTTGATAAGAATCAATACGATCTTTATAAGGTTCCTCCTCTGAATGAAATTCAATGGGGTCCATGGAGACCATATCTTCGTCCATAGGATCCCAAGTGCCCGGGTCAATCAAAAGTTCGATTCTATCTGAACTGCTCATTTTCAAATGATATCCACACTGCTCACAAATATTCATTTTTGATCTAAAAAATTTTTTATAATTTAATCCATAACAATTTTCGCATTGAACCCATAAATTTTTGTATTTTTTATTTATATCAAAATCATTAGATCTTCCTCTTATATTGAAATCGCGGCTGTTACCATCAATTCGTATACTAGAATTTCCATTTTCACTATTGCTTACGCCTTCACTACAAATGAAACTAGAAATGTAACTGTCACTGTAATTTTCGGTATCACCTAAAATGTAACTATGAATACTGACTTCAAAACGAAGATAACTATCAATACAACTATTAATGTGATTACTCCAACTAGATTTAGTATCATACATGTAATGATAATAGTCGTGATTATTACTCTTAGACCTACTATTCAAATAACTGGAAAAAAAAGTTTCGAATTCGCTCAGAAAAAAACTATTATTGTCAATCTCAAAAATATGATTTTCAATGTCAAAATATACAGAATAACTATCACCATTGCTGTCCCTAACCAAAAAAGTGTTATCAGAGATCAAACTCCAAATATTCCTTATATCAATATCATTGAAACTATACCTATTA